AAATTAAGATCTATTCTTCAATATCAAAGAATCAATAAAAAATTAAGATATATACTAACTTAAATAGAATTTTTGTTAAATATAATTTTTTCATTTTTCTTTCTTTTTACTTATTTTTTTGGAGTTTATGTTAACTACTTTGAAAAAAAAAGAAAGAATATTCTTCTTTTTTTTTTATTTTCTATTTTTTTTAGTAATATTTTATACAATTTTTCCATATTGTTCACCTATATCTATTCTTTTTTTTATTATTATTTTAAAAGAAAATAAATCTATAATGAATTAGGAAAACGTATATTTATTTTGAACAATAGATGTCTTTCACATCCAGCTATACCAATGAGTAATCTCTTAATTTTCATTTAAATGGCAGTTCCAAAAAAACGTACTTCTGTATCAAAAAAGCGTATTCGAAAAAATGTTTGGAAAAGGAAGGGGTATTGTGCATCGTTAAAAGCGTTTTCCTTAGGGAAATCTCTTTCTACCGGGAATTCAAAAAGTTTTTTTGTGCGACAAACAAATAAAATAAATAATAAAACGTTGAAATAATCTGAATCGGGCTGACTCGAAAAATTGACTGATTTCATTTCAAAAATAAAATTCTCGATTTCCATTCCCCATCGGAGTTAATCAATATAAAATGGAATTCTCTCCGCTTTGAGAATCTCGAATATATATAAAACTCTTTTGTTTACCTTACCAAATTCGAAAAAAAAAAGAATACTTTCTTTTTATTAACAAAAAAACACAAGATACTCGATCTTTTTTAGTATATCTTTTCATTTTCAAGGTGGGGAGTATTATTTTCCCCATCAACCTATTTCTTCCAATAATATAAGTTTTTATTTTTTCTACATATTCACTTTCTCTATATCTATAGAAGAGCGAATATCTTTCGTTACTAAAATAATGGAAACTAAAATTCTAAACCCTTTTGTGTAACTTTCTTACTTTTCGATTTCCTCGAAATTCCATATAGACCACCCTATATCTCTTGTGATGAATCCATTCAAAAATACTTAGTGAAATTATTCTGGATAAATAATGTGTCAATTGTGAATGATTCAAAATGGATTTTTTTTATTAATATTCATTGATAAAGTGCATTTTTTGTTTTCGATTTTTGAGATCAACTCAATTTTTAAATAGTTCATTAAAACAAAAAATTTGAGTTCTCTCCCTTAATTGAATTGATAGTAGGATTTTTTAATTTTGCAAGAACTCCAGTTGAAGAGAGTATAAAATAAGATGCACGAAATCAAAATGAAGACTCTAAACTAAAATAATGAACCTTCAAATACCTATGTTGAAGAAATTTTTATTCATCAATTTGAATCTTTCCGAAAAAATATTGCAACCAATCGAATTCTTAAATCTAGACGATTGCTTATTCATAGACTATTATGAGTTCAAGATAAGCCGCTATGGTGAAATTGGTAGACACGCTGCTCTTAGGAAGCAGTGCTAGAGCATCTCGGTTCGAGTCCGAGTGGCGGCATGTCATCTCCTAAAAAAAGTAACTAGATCCTATAATGAATCCAACTTTCCATATAGATTTTATAATTAAAGGACTCCTATAATCTTATGATATTTTCAACCTTAGAGCATATATTAACTCATATTTGTTTTTCGCTCGTTTCAATTGTACTTACAATTCATTTGATAACCTTTTTAGTCGATGAAATCGTAAAACTATATGATTCATCCGAAAAGGGCATGATAATAAATTTGTTCTCTATAACAGGATTATTAGTTACTCGTTGGATTTATTCGGAACATTTTCCACTAAGTGATTTATATGAATCATTAATTTTCCTTTCATGGAGTTTTTCCCTTATTCATATAGTTCCGTATTTCAAAAAAAATAAAAATATTCTAAGCACAATAATTGGCCCAAGCGCTATTTTTACCCAAGGCTTTGCTACTTCAGGTCTTTTAACTGAAATACACAAATCTACAATATTAGTACCAGCTCTTCAATCTGAGTGGTTAATAATGCACGTAAGTACGATGATATTAGGCTACGCTGCCCTTTTATGTGGATCATTATTATCAGTATCACTTATAGTCATTATAGTTAGAAAAAAGAAAAAGTTTTTTGCTACGAGTAATCGTTTTTTAAATTTTAATGGTTCCTTTTTCTTTGGTGAAATCGAATACATGAACGAACGAAGTAATATTTTCAAAAATACTTCTCTTTTAAATTATTACAAGTCCCAATTGATTCAACAATTGGATTATTGGAGTTATCGGGTTATTAGTCTAGGATTTATCTTTTTAACCATAGGAATTCTTTCTGGAGCAGTATGGGCTAACGAAGCATGGGGATCTTATTGGAGTTGGGACCCAAAAGAAACTTGGGCTTTTATTACTTGGATCGTATTCGCGATTTATTTACATACTCGAACAAATAAAAAATTGCAGGGTACCAATTCAGCAATTGTGGCGTCTATTGGATTTCTTATAATTTGGATATGCTATTTTGGGATAAATCTATTAGGAATAGGACTACATAGTTATGGTTTATTTACATTAACATATAATTGAATTAAACGCAATTTAAGGGATTATGATGAATAGGAATAGAAAAGTGGACAGCACATATCAGATAAAAAAACTTTTTGTGAACAGGCGAGAACCCTGTGAATCACTACACCATTAAATTCACAGGGTTCTCGCCTGTTCAAATTTATTTTTTTTACTTAACGTAAGAGAAGAAAAAAAAACCTCTTTAAAACTATCCATAAAAAGAATTAGATAGAATAACTTCAACCTTTTCAACTGATAATGAAAGAACAAAATCAGGATACATACCAATACCTAGTACGGGTAAAAAAATAGAGATCAAAAGAAATAACTCTCGCGGTCCAGAATCAAAAAAATAAGAGGTTGTTACATTAAATATCTTGTATCCATAGAACATCTGGCGTAACATAGATAATAAATAAATAGGAGTTAATATGATTCCAATTGCCATTACAAAAGTAATTAGTAGTTTTGTCATTAAAAAATATTTTGGACTAGTAAGTAGTCCAAAAAATACTATTAATTCGGCAATAAAACCACTCATACCTGGTAATGCAAGGGAGGCCATCGAAAAGCTACTGAACATCGTGAATATTTTTGGCATTGGGATAGCTATTCCACCCATTTCGTCAAGATACACAAGACGTATTCTATCATAAGTAGTTCCGGCCAAGAAAAAGAGCGCAGCACCAATAAATCCATGAGAGATTATTTGTAAAAGGGCTCCGTTGAGCCCCATATCAGTGATAGAACCAATTCCTATAATTATGAAACCCATATGTGATACCGAGGAATAAGCTATTCTTTTTTTTAAATTCCGTTGACCCATAGATGTTGAAGCTGCATAGATTATTTGCATTGCACCTACTATCATCAACCAAGGAGAAAATATAGAATGAGCGCGAGGAAATAATTCCATATTGATTCGAACTAATCCATACGCTCCCATTTTTAATAAGATTCCGGCTAGAAGCATACAAGTACTATAATGTGCTTCTCCATGGGTATCTGGTAACCATGTATGTAGGGGTATGATTGGCAATTTGACAGCAAAAGAAATAAAAAATCCAATATATAATAGTATTTCCAAGCCCACAGGATAGGGCTGATTAGCTAATATTTCAAAATTGAGTGTTGGTTCATTAGAACCATATAAACCGATACCCAGAACTCCCATTAAAAGAAAAACGGAACCACCCGCTGTATACAAAATAAATTTTGTAGCTGAGTACAGACGTTTTTTTCCTCCCCACATGGATACAAGTAGATAAACGGGAATTAATTCTAACTCCCACATCAGGAAAAAAAGTAAAAGGTCCCGAGAAGAAAATAATCCTATTTGCCCACTGTACATTGCTAACATCAGAAAATGAAATAATCGAGAATCTCGAGTAACAGGCCGAGCCGCTAAAGTAGCTAAAGTCGTGATGAATCCCGTCAGTAAAATAGGTCCTATAGAAAGTCCATCTATTCCTAATCTCCAATGAAAATCAAAAAAAGCAATCCATTTGAAATCCTCCACTAGTTGGATTAATGGATCATCCAATTTAAAATGATAACAGAATGCATAAGTCGTTAGAAGAAGTTCTAAAATACATATACATATAGTATACCAACGGATTACTCGATTTCCTATATGTGGAAGAAAGAAAATTAATGAACCTGCTGATATTGGCAAAACTACAATTATTGTTAATAAAGGAAAATGATTCGTGGTAAAGACAAGATACATTTGGGCCAGAAAAATCCGTGCTCAAAATAAAAATATTTTGAGCACGGATTTTGTCGGTAAAAAAAGATGGATTCAAGGAGATTTTTATGGAACGTATCAATAAGCTAGACCCATACTACGAGTTGTTTCTTGCGATAAATAAACTCGAACACTCAAGAAATCGGTTGGACAGGCAGATTCACATCGCTTACAACCAACACAGTCTTCGGTCCTTGGAGCAGAAGCGATTTGTTTAGCTTTACATCCGTCCCAGGGTATCATTTCTAATACATCAGTGGGGCACGCTCGAACACATTGAGTACATCCTATACATGTATCATAAATCTTTACTGAATGTGACATTGTATCTATACAGTTTTGAACATCATAAGATTTCTATCTAGTAAACTAACTTAGAAATGGATCTAGATACCAGACGAATCAATGAGTGATCAGAATCAATCTACTTCCGAATTGATTTAGGAACTAGGGCCAAAATACTTTGATTTATTCTTTTTTTGCAATCATGATCATACTTTACCTATCAAACCTGCTAATTTGAATTAATTTATGACTATTCGAATTTTTATTTATATGATTAATACTATTTATTCAACAAATTTGATTGGTTAATACGAATTGATTTTCTGTTACGATAAATTGATGAAACAATAGCGGGTCCAATAGCTGCTTCAGCGGCTGCAATAGCTATAACAAAAATTGAGAAAATGTCTCCTCTTAATTGACGATTATCAAAAATATC